TTAAGTAATTTCAGAAAAGATGAAATAAATTAAATTTCACAAAGATCGCTATTTGTCTGGTAAAAGGAAAAATATATATATTTAAGTATTTTATGCCTTTTTAATAAGTATTAGTGACTATATCAAATAAAATAACTCCTAGGACTTAACTCATGTATAGTTTAACCAGGTAAAACAAGAGAAATGTTTTTCTTTTTTTAGGTTCAAGTCCTAATACATTTTACAAATTGATTAAAACTTAGTTTAATGACACCTAAAATTAACTTACTTTATAATAGCCCTTTAGAACAATTTGAAATAATTTATTATTTCCCTTTTTATAATACTCTTGGTTATAATCTTTCAATAAATAATGCTACAGTATTTTTATTGTTATCAGCTACGGTGGCTTTCTTTTTTAGTTATATTTCTTACTATGAAAATAGTATTATACCAAATAGATGGCAATTTATTTTTGAATCCCTGTATGGTGTTGTTCTATCTATGGTAGTAGAAAATATAGGCCAAAAAGGGGAAAAATATGTACCCCTTGTAGTAACTTTATTTTTTTTATTACTTTCTTGTAATCTTATTGGGATGGTTCCTTATGCATTTACTGTAACTAGTCATATTGCATTTACTTTTGGTTTAGCATTTTCTTTGTATGTAGGAATAAACATTATAGGGATACGAACTCATGGCATAAACTTTTTGTCAGTATTCTTGCCAAAAGGAGTGCCTTTTTTCATTATACCGTTGTTAGTTGTAATTGAAGTTATTTCATATGGTATTAAAGTTTTTACTTTGGCCATTAGGTTATTTGCAAATATGACTTCAGGCCATACTTTGCTAAAAATTATAGCGAGCTTTGGTTGGAAAATGGCTTCAGCTGGAGGTTTTATTGCTATATTACAAATTATTCCTTTGGTGATACTTTTTGGTTTAACCGGACTTGAGTTAGGTATAGCTATATTGCAAGCTTATGTTTTTGCTTTATTAAGTTGTATCTATTTAAATGATGTCTTAGATATGCATTAAAATACATGCCTCAATTAGATAGTAGTATAATATTTACTCAACTTTTTTGGTTGATAATTATTTTTTCTTTATTTTATGGTTCATTTTTAAACATTTTATTACCTTTAATAGTTAAAACTTTAAAGTTACGTAATAATTTAACAGAATTACATCAAGAGACTAAACGTAAGGTAAATCTTAAATGAACACAATTTTTATCAAATTATATGGTTAATCTGATAAATTGTCTTAATGTTTGTAAAACTCATGGTATGAATAAACCCATGTATTTGTCTAAAGTTGTTCAAGTGGACAAGAATATAAATTTCTTAAAAAAAGTGAATTCTTTATTCATGTATAATATAATAAAATAACTTGTATTTTAAGTAGTATAAGTTTATGTATTAAGTGAGACTAGGTAGCATAACAGGTAATGCATTGAATTGCAAATTCATTTATAATGGTTCAAGTCCATTTCTAGTCTTACGATATAATTTAATAGATTCTCAGATTTTTTTAATTACTTAAAAATATACTAATAATGATTAATTTACAATTAATTGGGTTTATTGTTTACAGTTGTTTAACTTGTATTCTTTTTAGTAAAAAAGTAAAGTTGGATGCTCCAGAACATTGACAACTAAACTTTCAAGATCCAGCAACTCCTGTAATGGAGGGTATTATTTCTCTTCATCACGATTTAATGTTTTTTCTTTGTGTTATATCAGTTTTTGTGACTTGGATTTTATATAGAGCTCTTTGGCTTTTTAACGCAAAAAAAAATCCAGAATCATTTCCATTAGTTCATGGAACTCAAATAGAATTAGCTTGAACTATTACCCCTTCTCTTATTTTAATAGCTATAGCAATTCCTTCATTCGCTTTGTTATATGCTTTAGATGAGGTTATAGATCCTACGATTACAATAAAAGCTATAGGCCATCAGTGGTATTGGAGTGCGCCGTTTAACAATAATTTGGATTGGAAATACTCTATACACATGTAGTATATTTGTATAAGAGTTCGCATTCCGTAGCTCTTTCGGAATGAGTTACAAAGTACTCAACTTACTTGATCTTGTATTTATTAAAAATTGCAGAAGGCTTAGTATTGAAAGCACTGACCAAAAGGTTTATGGAAATATAGCATGTTGAGAAAGGGTGGTTAACTCCAAGGTATCTAAACGGATACACCGCTCGAACGAAAATAGCATCAAGGTGGCCTATAAAAACACTTCCGGGGTATACACTCCCCCTCAAGTTGATACCATAGAACTTGTGTATAGCTATCGATTAGCCAAATTCAGTGTGCTAATTGAACCGAATAGCTTGGGATTACTATAATGAATAGGACCGTGGTTTTCACCTAAAATGCTAGCGAAGCCAGATTATTGGAACTCGGGATTGTCTAAGGGACAAGAGTCTTATGTCAACGGAGACCCTATAGTAGTTTGAACATTTACTAATGAAGGGGGTCAATCTAAAATGGTGAGCTATAATTAGGTATTGATTTTAAAAAGTCAGTACTTAAGAAAGCCACAACTCAGTCCAATATAGGATTGGACATTAAATTAGGATGTTGTAGCAGCTTATTTAAACCTAAAATCAACAAGGTAGTATGGAATATAATTAAGTTAAAACAAGACCTTGTTTGTTATAGAGGTAAGCAAACAAATCTTGGATGGTATTGGGTTAACTTGGATTAGAAAAGTAACAAGTTTAATAAAAAGTTGAAGTTTTTTGTGTCAACCCGGGATTCGTAAATACACTTTAAAAGAAAAGACAAGACAAGTAATATCCGTGTTAAAAATACTTCCCCTTTTTTCTTGTTGTATACATAGAGGAAGGCACCATGGAAAAAATTTTAGTAATTCAAAATAGAGAGTGTTTTAGATAGAAAACCATGTGCTTGTAAACTTGCATGCATGGTTTGGTGGGAGACTACTGTTGATTTAACTTAAAACTTTAAAATATAGAGGTAGTCGACCCAACGTTATGAATATGCAGATTATGCAAATGAAGATGAGGAAATTATTAATTATGATAGTTATATGATACCAGAAGAGGACCTTGAAATGGGACAATTACGTATGTTAGAAGTAGATAACCATGTAGTGGTTCCTGTAAATACTCATATTAGATTAGTTGTTACAGCTGCAGATGTTCTGCATAGTTTTGCTGTACCTTCGTTAGGGTTAAAAACGGATGCTGTTCCAGGACGTTTAAATCAAAGTTCAATCTTTATAAAACGTGAAGGTCTTTATTATGGCCAGTGTAGTGAAATTTGTTGACGACGTGATAATGTTGTGATTTGGTTTCATGGTAAATAGTTGAAGAAACCTTAACCCTTTTAGTAATAAGTATGACATTGCTTATTATAAGTTAAAAGAAGGTTATAATTTTAGAATATTAGAGTTATTGTCTGTTTGAACCTACGTTAACACTAACCTTTTTTCGAAGGAAATAGTCCCAATTAATAAATTTTTTTGATTAGGGATTCAGTCAATGGCAATTGTATCGCAATATGCAAGTGTCGACAACTATTGTAGTACTTTACTTTTAAGTGTATTGTACGAGAAAAATGACTGACGTAGCACAAGAAATAAGAATAGTATTTCTAAGACTTGAAAAAGTCTATTTAATTGCAATAGATATAGTATTTTAAAAATTAAAAATAATTATATCCATATAAAGAGTGAAAGCTTAAAATATGATAAGCATGGTAACCCCGTATTTTTCAAATGTAATAAATTGAGAAGCTTCCTACAAACTGCCTTTAATAAATTTTTAAAAATAAACAAAGGGAACACTGATAGTAATAACTTTAGTTCTAGGGCCGGGGATATGATGGTGACCAAGAAATTAATAAACTATAATTTTAGTATGGTAGAAATAAAATTTCCAAATTCACCTGCCTATATTATAAGAGGTAATAGTTTAGTATTTTTACCAGTTATAACCGGTAAAAGGGCTTTCTCAAGTAAAGCTATCAACTCAGCTAGATGACACGCTGATAAGATTACTACCTCTTTTGAGGATATGTGTATTAATAATAATCTAAGTGGTTTAAATAATCAAGAATACAAAGATTTGTATTTTAATGTTAAACATAAAATTAATAAAGGTGAATGAATAAATATTCGAGAAGAATTACAAATTAAAAAGATTATTATAAATTTACAAATGGCTATTGCCTTATATGCAAAGAAAGAAGGACTAAACAGTTCTTCAGCAAGTGTTCTTATAGATAAATGATCCTATAAGTTATTAGTTCATGTGTATGTAGTACAAGAGTTATCGAAAAAGCAAGATTCTAGGATAGCGGGCGTAGATGCACAAAAGTTTGTAGCTGGTGACAATATTAAATTAAAATTGGACTTAATTAAATGACTACGAAAGTGAGACAAAAAAAAAGTATCTCCTGTTTTGAATAAAAAAATATCAGAATCACCTTCGAACGAACTGAGAACATTAAGAATACCTACCTTAAAAGATAGAGCCATTCAATTTATGTTTTTAATCTTATTTGATCCAATAATTGAAGAAAATTCTGATAAATCTTCTTTTGGCTTCCGAAGAGGTAGAACATATGCGCAAGCTATTGGGTATGTGCAAAAAAATTTACAGCTTGTAAGAGATAATCATACTAGAATTTGGGATGCAAATGTGAAAAAGTGCTTTGATAAGAAGTTACACAAATGATTGCTAAAAAATTTTCCTGCTTCTAATAAATTCAAAGAATTCCTTAGATTATGATTAAAAGCAGACCCAATGGAATACTCTTTAAACAAAGAAATAAAGATACCAAGTCTTAAAGGGATTCTTCAAGGAGGAATTATTTCGCCTATGTTAATGAATTTTACGCTAAATGGCCTAGAAAAGGTTTGTGAAGATTCTTTAGTACAATATTGGCTTATTAATAAAAAAATAAGTGTAATAAAAAAAGAACGTGGAAATGTATATTATATCTCTTGTAAAGCTGTTATAGAAGTAAATGGAAAACTCCTAAAACCTAAAGCATTAAAATTAAAAAGTGGTTTAGTTAGATATGCTGATGATTTTCTTGTTATTTGTAATTCACCTAGATTAATGAATATAATACAGAAAAATGTTATGCTATTTTTAGAAAAAAGAGGATTAATAATTAATCCAAAAGAATCTAAAACAATTATATTTAAGGTTAATTCGCCCTTTGATTATTTAGGATACACCTTTAATAGGTTAATACAAAACCGAAATACTAGGATGAAAAGGGTACATCCCCAAATAAAGGAACACAGAGTAACTAATATGGATAGACTCTATGTTTACCCAAGTACTCAAAGTTTTAAAAGAATTAGGCTTAAAGTAAAATACTTGTTAAGAAAGTCTACAAATTTAAGTGCATTAACTCTACTAACTAAATTAAATCCTATATTGAGAGATTGATATCTTTATTTTAGTTTATCTAATAGTGTAGGTAGTTGGTCTTCATTAAAGTTAACTCTTTGGTTACATTTAAAGAAATGAATTATAAAGAAACACCCTAAAGCTGGTAGACGTTGATTAATGGGAAGGTATTTCAGAATAAGAGAAGCACATATTTTTCATGATCTAAATAAAAAAGGTATTATTAAACTTGAAAAAGTAATTAATTCAAAACAACCTAATTTGTGACATTTTTATGCTCTTTTAAAACAATCAGCTGAAGGAAAAAAATATAAAATACCAAAAATTTCCCTTCTTATAAAGCCGGAGGATACTTTTAAGGTAGTTCCTGCCACTATTTGAGTACCTACAAGTAATTTGTTGAAAGAAGGCTATTACACTAATATTACAAAATGAGACAAAGAAGCTCAAAGACGACAAAGATTTGTACACTTACTTTGGAAAACTAAATCTAAGTTTTAGAATGTATAAAGTTGATATACATTATGTAAGAGCTTGAACATACACACAAAGTTCAAAAGTAACAAACTTAATACTGGTATATATAGAATACCATAAGAATTTTATAAGAGGCTTTAACTAAACAAATTTTCTTGTACATAAAAACAGAACTATTATTTTATTGAGTAAATAAAAATAGGCATTATTTAACTATAAAATCTTTGCGCTTGAGGTTTTAATACTGTAAATATATCTTTAATTGTATTGTAATTAAATTCAGTATAAAAATCTTCGATAACTAATCGAGCATAAAAATTTATAAAATAGGTTTGTCCTCTGCGACTTATTATATTTTATAAAATAATAAACATAGGGTAGAGCACAGTGCATCTAGAGGTGCTTGCTGTGATCATATGGGGGCGAATATCGCAAGGTATTCATCTATCCAAGAGGAGTAAATCACGCGGCTATGCCTATAGTTGTAGAAGCGGTACCGCTAAGTGATTATATTGGCTGAATATCTGATAAAATACAAAATTAGTTTTATCAAAAAAATATAAAAATTTTTATTAAATATGAATACGACAAATTTTAGTTTAATTGCTAAAGGTTATCAACGTCATGGTTTTCACCTTGTTGATCCAAGCCCTTGGCCTTTTGTGGCTTCTACTTCAGCTTTAACTAGTGCTGTAGGGGGTGCCATGTATTTTCATGGTTTTAATTATGGAGGTTACTTCTTTCTTTTTGGCTTTTTTATGTTAAATTTAGTGTTTTTTTTTTGGTGGAGAGATATTGTGAGGGAATCAACTTATGAAGGTCATCATACATCTCTAGTACAACAGGGTTTACGCTATGGTGTATTATTATTTATTGTATCTGAAATACTTTTTTTTGTAGCGTTTTTCTGAGCTTTTTTCCATAGTAGTGTGTCTCCTAATGTAGAAATTGGAGTAACATGGCCACCAAAAGGGATTGAGGTTTTTAATCCTTGAGAAATACCTTTTTTAAATACATTAATTTTGTTATTATCTGGTTGTACTATTACATGGGCCCACCATGCTATGGTTTACGGTAATAGAGCGCAAACCTTAGTAGCTTTTTTTTGTACTATAATTTTAGCCATTTTATTTACAGCATTTCAGGCATTTGAGTATCAAGAAGCAAATTTTAGGTTATCTGATGGTATTTATGGTTCAACCTTTTACTTGGCGACTGGATTCCATGGATTCCACGTTTTCATAGGAACTATTTTTATCATAATATGTATGTTACGTTTTGTAAATTATCACTTAACACAACAGCATCATTTTGGTTTTGAAGCATCCGCTTGATATTGGCATTTTGTTGGAGTGACCGTTCAGCTATATTATTTTATTAAAAACTAACGCTAGATTTGGTGGCGTAACACAGAAGATTCTGAATAAACAAAAATCCCTTCTGGTGTCCTATGTATTTGTATAAGATTAAAGTGTATTTCTTGAACTGGAGCATAGTGAGGTTTTGTCAACCTAGTATGAATAACTTTCATATATCATCTCTCTTATCTGAGTCAACAACAGGTTAAGACAATCTAAATATAGATGACACATATACTATTAGTATTTAATGTGCGAAACAGAATTTTATTGAATATTAACGTATTATAACGTAAGGAAAATAATGTAGTATCGGTGAAAACAATAGGTGTGTAATTATCTCTTGTTAGCAGAGGCCTTATAGTATTGTATAATGCAAGAAGAAGGCTAAGAATGGAGTCAATTACTTTGTGTTTAATATTAAATTGGCTCTAGAAAATAAATTGTATGATATAGAAAAGTAACTTTGCTTTTAAAGTTAAAAAATTTCTATGTTATATATGACAGGTAAATCATAACAATTCTAAGTTTATATAGAACTTTTTAGGCAAATTTTTATTTTTGTTATGAGTTATATTTGATGATATAAAAGCAAAAAAATAACCCTTCTAGTATAATCAAAGTATAACAAATAAGTTTGAAGAAAAGCTTATAACAAGTGATTGGAACTGAACAACATAGAGTATTGCTTTTATGTTTATAAAATTAATTATAAGTATATTAAAGATCCTCAGGGCCTGTCAATATTTAGTGGAGAGCCGTGTGTCTGGTGACGGACTCGCTCGGTTCGGGGACTACTTGACTTTTGAAGAATTCATTAGTTTATTTAAGTCCATATGTAGTTTGGTTATTTTTATTTGTTTCAATTTATTGGTGGGGTAGCAATTAGTATTAATTTTTTAATTTTTAAAAGTGGAATAGTTCAGTAGGTAGAACGTTGGATTCATAAGCCAAAAGTCAAGAGTTCAAGTCTCTTTTTCACTAGTCGTCCCACAGGATTCGTTTTTATAATCTTTTTTAGGAGCGTTTTTAGTTTAAAGGATAAAACAAAGACCTTCTAAGTTTTAAATATAGGTTCGAATCCTATAAAACGTGCCTTTTGGTTGGGTGTATAGCTTAAATTGGTAGAGCATTAGACTTTTAATCTATACGATTCAGGTTCAAGTCCTGATGCACTCAGCTTAAAGCCAATTTTTTAATTTAATTCTAAATATAATATGCGTTTAATAAAACAATCTTTATTTTCAGTTGTAAATGATCATTTAATAGCTTACCCGACTCCAATCAATATTCACTACGCTTGAAATTTTGGTTTTATTGCATCCATGTGTCTTATTATACAACTAATAACAGGTATATTTTTAGCAATGCATTATACTCCTCATGTAGATTTGGCCTTTTCTAGTGTAGAACATATTGCACGTGATGTTCAATATGGCTGGTTAATAAGATATGTACATTCAAACGGAGCCTCCATGTTTTTTATTGCAGTTTATACACATATATTAAGAGGTCTTTACTTTGGATCTTATACAACTCCTCGTCAATTAGTATGAGTAGTAGGTGTGGCTATACTTTTTTTAATGATGGGTACTGCTTTCCTCGGTTATATTTTACCTTGAGGTCAAATGAGTCTTTGGGGAGCTACTGTTATTACAAGCTTAACTACAGCGATACCAGTAATAGGTGATTCAATAGCAGTATGATTATGAGGTGATTTTAGTGTAGGTAATGCTACATTAAATAGATTTTTTAGTTTACATTATTTATTACCTTTTGTAATAGCTGCTTTGAGTTTAATCCATATTGCGTTGTTACATGAGGAGGGTTCCGGAAATCCACTAGGTATAGAATCTAGTGTAGATAAAATTTCAATGTATCCTTATTTTATCCTCAAAGATTTCGTAGGGTTATTAGCCTTTATTTTATTTTTTTCTATTTTTGTCTACTATGCGCCTAATTTGTTAGGTCATAGTGATAACTATATACCAGCTAATCCTATGGTAACTCCAGAACATATTGTACCAGAATGATACTTTTTACCATTTTATGCTATATTGAGAAGTATTCCACATAAACTTGGTGGTGTGGTAGCTATGATTTTATCTATAATAATATTAGCTGCGCTTCCTTGAATACATTCTACTGAAGTAAGAAGTTCACGTTTTCGTCCAATATATAAGTACTTATTTTGAACTTGGGCCGCTTGTTGTTTGATCTTAGGGTGAATTGGAGGAATGCCCGTAGAAGATCCTTATATTGGAATAGGTCAAATAGCTAGTATTTATTACTTTTGTTACTTTTTAGTAATTTTACCTTTCTTAGGTAAATTAGAGAAGCTTTTAATTGAGAACTAAATAAAATTTAGTGTATTTTATTTATAGCAATATTACTTTAGCGGAGATTAAGCTTTAGAGGTAATACGAGATGTGACGTAGTAGGTTAGCGTACCTGTTTTGGGAACAAAGTGGTGAGCCTCTTATAGGAATAATATTCAGTTTAATTAAAACAACAAAGTATTGTGTACAGCTATTAAACTAATCGTAGAAAGTTATGTAATTTTCTAAGTTTTCTTTGAAGATAAATTAAGTATTTTTAATCTAGTCAAATTTATTTAAAGTAAACCCTATTCTAACTTTTCTAGTATTTTAACTATTTTTTTGTTTCCTTATAAAGTAAAAAGAATTTAGTACTTGTCTAGTAAAATTCCTATAAAACTTATTTTTTTAACATGAGTTTAATTTGAGTAGACTAAAGCTATAAAGTTTTAGCTAGTAGTCTTAGTTATTAAAGAGATTAATAAGCTGTATGTAAAAGAATTTACTTGTACAGTTTTAGAAAGAAAAAAATTATTTTTTATCTTAAAAGGAAGTCGTAAGTTCAAATCTTACCATCTCGAATAAATTTATGTACAATCAGAAAAAATATCATGTATTTATCAATTGTTGTGTTACCTTTGTTAAGTAGCATTATTTGTGGATTCCTGGGTCGTTTCCTTGGAAAAGAAGGAACTAGTGTTTTAGCTCCATTAACTATTTTTATATGTGCAATTCTTAGTTGAATAATTTTTTTTGAAGTAGGTTTATCTGGTAGTTATAGTTATATAAAGGTCTGTCCTTGAATTTATTGTGAATTTTTATATATTTCATGAGGATTTCTTTTTGATAGTGTCACTTGTGTGATGCTAATTATCATTACAAATGTATCCTTTTTAGTACACTTGTATACAACTTCTTATATGGAATCAGATCCTCATAAACCTAGGTTTTTAGCTTATCTAAACTTATTTACATTTTTTATGCTTATACTAGTAACAGCAGATAATTTTGTACAAATGTTTGTTGGATGAGAAGGCGTAGGATTAGTTTCATATTTATTAATTAGCTTTTGGTTCACACGTTTAAATGCTAACCAATCTGCTATCAAAGCTCTTATTGTTAACCGTGTAGGTGACTTAGGTCTTTGTGTAGCTATGTTTTTAATTTATTATACTTTTAAATCGTTAGAGTATGAAGTTATTTTTACATTGGTTCCTTCAAAGATTTCGGAGTACTTTTACTTCTGCGGAATATCTGTACATAGTTTAACTGCTATAGGGGTTTGTATATTTATAGGAGCAACTGGGAAATCTGCTCAATTAGGTCTTCATACTTGGTTACCAGATGCAATGGAAGGTCCCACGCCTGTGTCTGCTTTAATTCATGCAGCTACGATGGTGACAGCGGGTGTTTTTCTTTTAGTTAGATGTTCTCCTTTAATAGAATATGCTCCTTTAGTTTTAACTATAATCGCTATAATTGGTGGTAGCACTGCTATATTTGCAGCAAGTATAGGAGGTTTTCAATACGATTTAAAAAAAGTAATCGCTTTTTCTACTACAAGTCAATTAGGCTATATGGTTTTCGCTTGTGGACTATCAAAGTATAATGTGAGTATGTTTCACTTAGCGAATCATGCTTTTTTTAAGGCTCTTTTATTTTTAAGTGCGGGGTCTATAATACATAGTTTAGCTGATGAGCAAGATATGCGAAGAATGGGTGGATTAGTACAACTATTACCTTTTACGTATTCTGCTATGTTAATAGGGTCACTTTCTCTTGCAGGTTTTCCTTTTCTTACAGGTTTTTACTCAAAAGATTTTATTCTAGAGTTAGCCGCAATTATTCGTTACACTGTTTCAAATGGTGTACAAGCAAATTTTGTTTATTGGTTAGGTTGTCTTTCTGTATTTTTTACAGCTTTTTATTCTTTTAGACTAATCTTCTTAACTTTTATTAATCAGAGTAATCTATCTCGTTCCATTATTTATGGAGTACATGAAGCTCCACTTAAAATGCTTATACCTTTGGTTATTCTTGTCTTTGGTAGTATTTTTTTAGGTTACTTAGGTAAGGATTTATTTATAGGTTTAGGTACTGATTTTTGGAGTAACTCCCTTTTCATATATCCTACAAGATTTTTTTTAATAGAACCTGAGGAATTAGACCTTAGTTCCAAATTTTTACCTTTTTTTCTTAGTATAAGTGGTATCTTTGTAGCTTTAATTACTAATAATTTATATCCTTTTAGTGTAACTAAGTTACAGTTAAGCAAATTTGGTCGGATATTTACCTTTTTTATCAATAAAAAATGATTTTGAGATAAGTTAAATAATGACTTAATTATATATCCACTTAGCCGCTTTGGTTATTACGTTAGTTTAATAAGCTTAGACAGGGGTTTAATTGAATTCTTAGGTCCCTATGGTATTAGTCATTTACTTAGTAAATGGGCAACTAACTTAACTAGATTACAGACGGGTCAAATAGTGCATTATATACTATTTATGGTATTAGGTATATTCCTATTGTTAAATATAAACATACTTCATGATTTTTATGTACAAATATTTGATCCTAAATTAATGAGTCTCTTTTTTTGTACTTACATTTTTTTAGCCTTATAATAATTCATAAAAATGATATTTCAAATATCTCATCTTTTAATTTTTGCTATTTTGTTACCCTTGTTAGGTGTAGGGTTTTTATTATTAATTCCATCAAGTAATAGAAATTTATGTTTTAATATTGCGTTCATATTTTCTTGCATTACATTTTTAATAACTCTGATAATGTGGGTATTTTTTGATAATAGTTCTTCTCACTTTCAATTTGTTTTTAAATTTAATTGATTTTTAAACATTTATTATACTGTAGGTGTTGATGGTATTTCGCTATTTTTTATAATTTTGTCAGCTCTTTTAATTCCTATCTGTATTTTAGTAAGTTTAGGCTCAGTAGATAAATTTCTAAAAGAATACCTAATATGTTTTCTTTTTTTAGAGAGTTTATTAATACAAGTATTTTGTGTTTTAGATCTAATTTTTTTCTATATTTTTTTTGAAGCAGTTCTTATACCCATGTTTTTGATTGTAGGGGTGTGAGGGTCTAGAGAGCGAAAGATTCGAGCAGCATACCAATTCTTTTTATACACCTTAGTAGGTTCATTATTTCTTTTAATTGCTCTTATGTTTATTTATTTCGAAACAGGAACCACTGATTTACAAATTTTAAGGTATTATATGTTTTCGGAAAAACAACAAATTATTCTTTGGATTGCATTTTTTTCTAGTTTTGCCGTTAAGATACCTATGGTACCTTTTCATATATGATTACCTGAAGCCCATGCGGAGGCTCCTACAGCAGGGTCTGTTATTTTAGCAGGAATACTTCTAAAAATGGGTGGTTATGGCTTTTTACGTTTTTCTCTTCCTTTGTTTACGGAAGCTTCGGTTTACTTCACCCCTCTTATTTTCACTTTAAGTGTATTAGCAACAATATATGCTTCGCTTACAACTTTACGTCAAGTAGACTTTAAGAAAGCTATAGCTTATTCTTCAGTGGCTCATATGAGCTTTGTCACTTTGGGTATATTTAGTTACAATTTACAGGCTTTAGAAGGTTCTATAATACTAATGTTGGCCCATGGTATAGTAGCAAGTGCCTTGTTTCTATCAATAGGTATGCTCTATGATCGATCAAAAACTCGTATAATAAAATATTATAGTGGTTTGACACAAACCATGCCCATACATTCAATTTTTTTTATGTTTTTTATTTTTTCAAGTATTGCTTTTCCTGGAACTTGTAATTTTGTGGGAGAGTTCTTGGTACTTCTAGGTGTTTTTAATACAAGTACATTTATTTGTATCATAGCAAGTTTTGGTATGATCTTGGGTGCTGGTTATTCCATTTGGTTATATAACCGTATGTACTTTGGAGCATGAAAAATTCAATATATTACAAAATTTCAAGATATTTCTCGGCGTGAGTTTTGGATTTTTATACCTCTAATCATAGGTGTTTTATGGATAGGTGTCTTACCAGAAATTTATTTACAAACATTACATAGTAGTGTTGTTTACTTGTTAGAAGCATTTAAAAAATAAATTATAATTATTTTAATAAACAAAAATGTTTACTACTTTTGATTTTTTTATATTATCTTCTGAAGTTTTCTTATTAAGTGCTATACTTATAATTCTAGTTTTTGGAGTTTTAATAAGTAGCTCTGTTTGGTTTGGCTGTCCTGTATTAAATTTAATTTTAGGTAAACTAGAAAAATTTTAGCTTAATCTATCAAAAATTTGTTGTAACTACTACAGGGTTACTACAAGTTAATTCTTTAAAAATGGTGTTTATTATGTAAACTTATAAGATTCTGTTTATTTTAATTTATAATAGTTAGTTTATTTTAAGTTTAAATTCAGTAAATAGTTCAATGTCTGGTTTTTTATAAATATCTTTAGTAGATTAAACTAACATAGCTCAAACTGTATAGTAACAGGTAGAGTAAGAATAAGAACTATATTTTAGTTTTTATAGCTTTTTATAGCGCAAAGCCGTATATAATTAATGTTATTTACACGGTTTGTGAAAAGGTCATGGACCTAGTTCGTACTTTATATATTATTGTTATAACTTTTTTTTTAACTTGAAATGGACCTAACATCAATATCTCTTTGTTGAATGATTTATTTTTGTATGATTCCCTTTTTTTAGGTATAAAATACATTGTATTAGTATCTTTTTTAATCTGAGTTTTAGCTTCTTTAGACTATGTACAAAATGAAAACTTAAATATTTTTGAATATTGAATTCTAAGTCTTTTTAGCTTATTCGCTATGTTTTGCTTACTGGCAGCATCAGATATACTAACTTTATATATGGCTATTGAACTTCAAAGTCTTAGTTTTTACATATTAGCTAGTTTAAATAGAACCTCAGAATTTTCCACAGAAGCTGGTCTTAAATATTTTATAATAGGAGCTTTTTCGTCTATCATATTATTGTTTGGATTCTCCTTGTTATATGGTTCTACAGGTCTAACTCATTTTGAAGATCTAAACAAATTCTTTCTAAAGGAATTCTTAGTGGATTCACCTACCTTAAGTATTTTTTTAATGAGTCTTACCTTTATACTTGTTTCGCTCTTGTTTAAAATAAGTGCAGCTCCTTTTCATATGTGATCGCCAGATATTTATGAAGGGGCTCCTACAGGAGTAACTCTATTCTTTGCGATTATGCCAAAAGTAGTAGTTACATGTATAATTATACGGTTGTTCTCTTATAATTTACAGGATGTTTTTCCATTTTGGCAATCGTTGCTATTATTTTCTGCGATTTTATCGCTTACTATAGGTACATTTGGTGCATTTGTACAGACTAAGTGAAAGCGCTTTTTAGCTTTTAGTTCCATTAATCATCAAGGTTTCATTTTATTGAGCTTGGCCACAGGGTCTTTGATTGGTAATGAAGTGGCTTTATATTATACAATCATTTATATTATAATGACTCTTACTTTGTTCACTTTATTTTTATCTCTTCGTTTTAAATTAAATTATGGCAGTTCTCAAATACGTTATTTAAAGGATATATGTATGCTAGGTAAAACCAATCCAAGTATAGCCCTTTGTTTTATGTTGGTGCTATTTTCAATGGGAGGAGTACCTCCTTTAGCAGGGTTCCTTGCAAAAGTGCTCGTAATTTTAGAAGTAGTTAAAGTTAATTTATTAGCTCTTATTGTTTTAACTGTTTTATTAAGTAGTATTGCTTGTTTTTACTATTTACGTTTGTTAAAAACGTTATACTTTCAGGATGTTACAAAGTGACCCGTTTTTAAACCTGTAAACAAAAATTTAGCCCTGTTATCAAGTGGTAGCAGTATTTTATTGTTATACTTTTGTGTAGATCCTTCGATCTTACAATTTCCTATCAAAGTTTGTTTTACGTTATTAAAAATATAATAAATTTTATTATTAAATATGTTTTCTACCTTTCTTATACTTAAATTATCTAAGTTTTTAACATTGGTAATACCCCTTTTAGTAGCAGTAGCTTATCTAACGTTAGCTGAGCGTAAAGTAATGGCATCAATTCACAGAAGAAAAGGTCCTAATACAGTAGGTATTTATGGCTTACTTCAGCCTTTAGCTGACGGTTTGAAGTTATTTGCTAAAGAGACTATATTACCTTCAAGTGCTAACTTAGTTATTTTTATTTTAGCTCCTATTTTAACTTTTTTTCTTTCTTTAGTTACTTGAGCAGTGATCCCGTTTAATGAAGGTCTTGTTTATGCAGATTTGAATTTAGGTGTTTTATATTTGTTAGCCATTTCATCATTAGGAGTATATGGGATTATAATGTCTGGTTGATCCAGTAATTCAAAGTATGCCTTTTTAGGTGCTTTACGGTCTGCAGCACAAATGGTTTCATACGAAGTATCCATTGGTCTTATACTTATAAGTGTATTATTATGTGCAGGATCCCTTAATTTAACTACAATTGTTTTAGCTCAGCAAAAAATTTGGTATATAGTACCGTTGTTTCCTTTATTTTTTATGTTCTATATTTCTATTTTGGCTGAAACAAATAGAGCTCCTTTTGATCTTTCGGAAGCCGAAGCTGAACTAGTAAGTGGATATAATGTAGAGTATGCTGCTATGGGGTTTGCCCTATTTTTTTTAGGAGAATATTCAAATATGATACTAATGTGTAGCATTACTACTGTATTCTTTTTAGGTGGGTGATTACCTATTTCAAATTTTACTCCGTTTTATTGGATTCCAGCGGAAATTTGGTTTGGACTTAAAACAACCTTTTTATTATTTGGGTTTATATGAGTACGAGCAACTTTTCCAAGGTATCGTTATGATCAACTTATGCGTTTAGGTTGGAAAATATTTTTACCGTTGTCATTAGGCTGAGTAATTTTTATTGCAGGAACCTTGTTAACATTTAGTTTTATACCTTATTAAAATTTATACAAAAATATGCAATTTTTTTATTCTGAATATTTATCTATTTTATTTTTTTTGCTAGTTTGTATTTTGTTATCTACATTAATTTTTGTGTTATCTTATCTATTTGCTGTACAAAAAACAGATCAGGAAAAAGTTAGTGCCTATGAATGTGGATTTAATCCTTTTGATGATGCACGAACAACTTTTGATGTTCGTTTTTATCTAGTTGCAATCCTGTTTTTGATTTTTGATTTAGAAATTAGTTTTTTATTTCCTTGGTCTATAGTTTTGAATAATATATCTTTTTATGGATTTTGGTCGATGTATTTATTTTTGATTATTCTAACAATAGGTTTTATTTACGAGTGGTACAAAGGAGCCTTAGAATGGGAATAATTTATATAATGTTTTAATGAGAAACCATTTAATAAAAAATAGATTGCGTTATGTTACTTTAGATAGGTACAAGAAAAAACGTATCCAATATAGAAAATATAATAATAGTTTAAATTCTTTTATAACTTTTGGTTATAAAAGGAATTTATCGTTTTTTACAGCTATTAAATCGAAAAACTATATTTATATAAATAAAAAAAATTTTAAAAGTCTTGTGTTTGCAGAGCCTCTTAGTTCTAGTATAATTAACTTAATTTTGGCTGTGCAACTAAGAGAGGTTATGTATTAAATTTTTAAGTTTCCTTTGGTTAGTACCTTTTGTAAACTACTATGGCAAATTTTAGCAAAAATATATTGTCTGATTTGTTTGGAGATCGTTATATCAAAAAGGTAGTGGTCTAATTTGATTACTAATGGTAAATTTAAGAAAACTGTACTTTGTAAGGTTTTAGAATTAGTATGTGAAAGCCTTCTCTTGTTTAAGCAAATATTTCTAGTTGTTAGGTTTTGTACAAAGGAGATACTCAAACCATACAATCCCTATTTTGAACGCCTAGTTATAGGTTCCTAGTTCAAATAAAATAAAATTTTATAACGTGTTAGATATGAAGACTGACAGGTGATATTTAAGTATTACTTTACATAGTGAGTTTTGTTTTTTATAAAATAAGTTTATTTACATAAAGGTTCTTTGGTTTAAGAATAGTTATCTGCTATAAATAATAGGCTTTAATTTTTAGTCTTAATTACAAGTAAAAAATAGTGCTAGCATTTTATAAAAAATACTGTCATAAATAAAGAATTACTTGTTTGTTTACCACGAAGAAACTAAAACTTTTACTCAGTTCAGGGTAGTTAAAAATTCAACTAAAAGGTTATTAAAGTGTATCTATAAAAAGTTTATAATTATAAAAAAACTATATTTTGTGGCTCTAAAACAGGTATAAGATAGAAATCATGTATTATTGAATCATTTATAAAATGGTAACCTTTGTTTGTAGTTAAGCAAATAGAGAAGTTTTGCCAGCGTGAATTTGTTTACGTTACATTAGTAAATTAGGCCTTTTTTATTTTCTTTTAGAAAAGTTTTTATCATCTAATATATATTTTAAGATAGGTTTAATTTTATCAAATTTTATCTTTTGTGAGTTTATTCCAAAATATTTTTAGATTCTAGCCTCCTTAATAGCTCAATTGGTAGAGCGCTTGGCTGTTAACCAAGATGTTTTTAGGTTCGAATCCTAATTAAGGAGGTATAAAACAGTAAAAATAAAAAATTCAATTTAATAAAATTTTTTGGTATGTGATAAAAATAAGTAATTAGAGTTTGATCCTAGCTCAGAATAAACGCTTATGTTTGGTGTAACGCATGCAAGTTTAACAGGAGCCAAAAAGCTGAAGTAGCGCACGGGTGAGTAATACGTAGGAATTTCCCTCTAAGGTTTATTAAAAATAAATAAAATTGGATTGTTTAGAGTAAAGTCTACGTAAGATTAAGTTGTTGGTAATGTAAAAGCTTACCAAGCTAAAGATCTTTAGCTGATCTGAGAGGATGATTAGCCACATTGGAACTGAAACAAGGTCCAGACTCATTATAGAGGCAGCAGCGGAGAATCTTGAGCAATGAACGAAAGTTTGACTCAGCTAAAACATATGTGTGATGAAAGTAAGTTTTATTGTAAAGCACTTTTACAAAATAATATCATGAATGTATTTTGTGAATAAGTTCCGGCTAACTACGTGCCAGCAGCAGCGGTAAGACGTAGGGAATTAGCGTTATTCAAAATAATTGGGCGTAAAGTACATGTAGGCGGTAAATTTAGTGTTTATATAAAAGGCTAAAAGTTTTATACTGAGATAATATAACAAACAGATTTACTTTTGAGTATAATATAAGATTATAGAATTTTAAGTGTAAAAGTTAAGTTTGACAATATTTGAAGGAATATCAATAGCGAAGGCAATAATCTATATTTTAACTGACGCTGATAATGTGAAAGCATAGGGAGTGAACAGGATTAGGGACCCTGGTAATCTATGCTGTCAAATATGAGAGCTCATTTTAGAAAAATTTCTGAAATTTAGTTAACACGTTAAGCTCTTCGCCTGGGAACTACGATTGCAAGGTTAAAACTCAAAGGAATTGACGGGAATCCATACGAACGGTGGAGCATGTGGTTTAATTCGATACAACGCGTACAATCTTACCAAATTTTGTATAAGTTTATAATAAACTTACAGGATTGCATGGCTGTCGTCAGTCCGTGTTGTGAAACGTTTGGTTAATTCCAACGAACGGACGCAACTTTTATGCTTAAGTATTATTATTAAGCAAACTGTTAAGGAATACTTACAAGGAAGGTAAAAATGACGCCAAGTCTTTATGGTCTTTATAATTTGGGCTACTTTCATGTGCTACAATGGTAATTAACAAAAAGTAATTATAGCGTAAGCTAAAATAAACCTCTAAATAATATCCTAGTCCGGATTAAATTTTGTAATTTAAATTTATGAAGTAGGAATCGTTAGTAATCGTAAATAAGAACGTTACGGTGAAATTGTTTATGGATTTTGTACACACCGCCCGTCACGCTATGGAAATTTTTTTTATTCTAAATAAATTTAAATCTTTTAATAAAGAAATTTCATGTTTTGTTGAGCAGAACTATATTTTTTTAGAAAAATTTGTTACTTTTATAAAAATAAAATTAAAGACTGGAGTGAAGTCGTAACAAGGTAGCCGTAGAGGAATCTGTGGCTGGAAAAGAAACTAATAAATTTTTACTGTTTTTTCAAGTTATTTTTTTAGCTTATACAAGAGTTTAATTAGCTTGTAGTGTTTATATAGTTTGATTAGAAATTTAATAAAAATGGTAAGTTTTATTTCATATACTAGCTTAATTGTTATGTTATTTCTTATAGGATTACAAGGGCTTTTGTTTAATAGAAAAAACATACTTTTAATGTTAATGTCTATTGAATTAATGTTGTTAGCAACTAATTTTAATTGAGTTTTTTTTGCTTTTTATTTGGATGACCTAGTAGGTCAAATTTTTGCTATATTAGTTCTAACTGTAGCTGCAGCGGAATCTGCCATAGGTTTAGCTTTATTAGTAGTTTACTACAGAATTAGAGGAACAATTTCAGTTGAACTATTAAATTTAATGCAAGGCTAATTCTATTTGGTACCAAATCTCTAAACATAAAAACAAGTAAGGGCATTTGATGGATATCTTGGCAAAAAAATTAAGGACGGTGCGCAGACGAAATTTAAAACGAGGCAAATGCTTGTGACTTTTAAGTATCCTAAAGAAAACTAAATATAATTAAGTTATACGAATTGAAACATCTTAGTAGTATAAAAAAAAATCAACCGAGAACTTAAAAGTAGTGGCGAGCGAAATTAAGTTGAGAAGTTTCTTTGAAATTTTTCTAAGGGCTTAGTTAAAAAATGCTTAAAATTTTAAAATCTATAAAAGGTAAAAGTCCTGTATAAAATAATTAAGTATTAAAAAAATTTAACTAGTTAATAAGTAACGCCATATAAAATGGTGTGAACTAAAGGAGGACCACCTTCTAAGCCTAAACCTTTTTTTGACCTATAGTGAACGAGTACTGTGAAGGAAAGATGAAATTTTATCTACAGATAATACAATAATTGAAATCGAATGCCCATTATATTTTTGAAGCAAAAGATAATTTCATAATTCTTAGTGACAAAGTACCTTTTGCATCATGGATCAGCAAGTAAGCATGAATAGCAAGCTTTAATACATAGATTTAGGCTTAGTGAAAACAAATATTAAATTTATATATAGTTATTCATACTTGACCCGAAGCCATATGATTTAGTCATGAACTGGTTGAATCTACGGTAAAACGTAAAGAAGGACCTAAGCCATACGTGTTGCAAAACGTTGGTGTGATTTGTGATTAGGTAGGTGAAAGATCAAACAAATTTGGCAATAGCTGGTTTTCCGCGAAAATTATTTTAGTAATACGCCATAATATATTAGTATTTAAAGTAAAGCACTAAATAAACTTGGGCAAACTAAACCTTTGTACCTCTTTTAATTAAACTATAAATAGGAATACTCTAAAATGGTAGGCAGACCTTAAGCGCTAAGGTTTAAGGTCAAAAAGGAAAAAACCTAGATCGTAGGCTAAAGTTCCTAAGTTATGAGTAAGTTAAAAGTTTATAAAAATAAATAAAGTTATGTTATAGGTAAGCTTAGAAGCAGCTAACCATTAGAAAACGCGTTCTAGCGTACTATTTTTAATTTTTAAAACTAAAAATATAATGGAATTTAACTCAAAAACACTGAAGCCACGAATTCAATCTTAAATTGAATGGTAGCGGAACGTCTTGTGAAAGAAAAATAATGTAAATTATATTTTTATATTCAAGAGTGATAATGCTGATATAAGTAGCTAAAATTCTGTTTAATAAAATCAGAATCATCGTAAATCGAAGGTTTTCTACGTAAGTCTAACTACGTGGAGTAAGTCGGTCTCTAAGAGAAAAGTGAAGGCTAAACTTGATGGGAAGTTAATTTTTACACCGCTTTGGTCGTCTGAACCCTATTTTAGTTTTACTACAAAATAGCTATTAAGACAAAAAAGCATTAAATAAAAATTTATTAAATAGATAGTAAATTTTAGTTAGTTTAATGTTTTCAGGAAAATTACTGATAAAAGAACGACCGTACCTCAAACCACCACTGGTTGATTAGTTAAATAAACAAAGATGATTGAGTTAATTGTATTGAAGGAACTCGGCAAATTAATTCTGTACGTTCGCAATAAAGAATGCCATAATGGTGACACTTAATAGAGAATAGCAACTGTTTCTCAAAAACATAGGACTCTGCTAATTTTAAAAGAAGATGTATAGGGTTTGACGCCTGCCAGGTGCTCATCCGAAAAAAAGTTTAGTTTTTTTCTAAATTTATAATCATGAGTAAACGGCGGTTTTAACTATAAGAATCCTAAGGTAGCGAAATTCCTTGACGGGTAAGTTCCGTCCTGCATGAATGGCGTCATGACTATTCTACTGTCTCCAATACAATCTCAGCGAAATTATAGTACTCGTGCAAATACGAGTTTTTCTGCAGCTAGACGGAAAGACCCTTTAATCCTTAACTGACTTTTTGTATTGTAATTTATGTTTTATTATGTAGTTGTATGTGGGAGCTTACGCATTGATGAAACACCACTTGGTATTACATTAATTACTAATTTCAAAAATTGAGATATAGTGCAAATTTGTTAGTTTCTCTGGGGCGGAGGCCTCCTAAAAAGTAACGGAGGTGTACAAAGGTTTACTTAGTTGGCAATTATTGTCAATAAATTATATAATGGTATAAAGTAAGCTTAACGGTGAGAACAAATAGGTCGAGCCGAAACGAAAGTTGGTCATAGTGATCCGGTAAACTTTAGTGGACTTATTATCGCTCAACAAATAAAAGGAACTTAAGGGATAACAGATTAATAGTGCTTGAGAGTTCATATCGACGGCACTGTTTGATACCTCGATGTCGGGTGCGATTTGTTGCTAGTAAGAAAAGATACGTACTTTTCGTAAATAGCTAATATTGAAAGTCAATATTAAACTAATACTATAGATAGGAAGCTAGTTTCATTTTTTGGAACTAGTGGGCCTATGCATTAACTCCAGATGCTGATTAATGAGCTGACTTTACAAGCAGTGAACCCTAGGATTTATAATAATAACAAGTATAAATTATAAGCAGGGCATGAATCTAAAATTCCACTTACTTATAAAGTGGAGTGGATAGATAGAAAAAATACTTATTTTAGTAAATCTAACAAGAAAAGTCAATAATGTCGATTATTATACAAAGAACTAAAGTATTGTATCCATAATAAAATTTCCTAAACCGAGTATAGTGGGGGATTAAGTATAAGTTCTAAATTCCACTAACACACGAAATAGCGTGAATCCTGAACAAAAGGTATGGTTTAATTACGACATTTAAATCGGAGTACCAGTTTTAGAGGGAATAGAGGGACTTACTAAATAAGTGTATGTAGTATTGGAACAAAGTAACTATGGTTGTAGACCTAATTTTTGGGGCGCAGGTTATTGTGTTAATATACAGTCATAGCAGGATTCTACAAAAAGCTAAAGCTGAAGGAAAATTCTTTAGGTATGCAGACGTGTAGACAAGTTATATTAATTTAAATAGATTTTTGAAAATATATAATAACAAATATAATAATTAATAAAATGAAATAACATTACAAAAAAAGATTTTATTATATAAATGATATACAAGGTACTCTCTTTTATATAAAATGAACTATAAAACCTAAATGGGGGTCATTGTCATGATACATATCATATAAGGAATAAATTATAAGTTTATTTGATATTAGCAAGAGTCTTTCACTTAACAAACAAGCTGTTGTTTAATAATATTACTTGAGGAGCCGTATGAAGGGTGACTTTCATGTACGGTTCTGAATTGGCAGGAAATTCTGTGAAGAACATTTTGACCATAACCTCATCTTATCCTAAAGTTGTAGAAGATTTTAAGGGTTTGGCTGTTCGCGTGCGATACGTTTCTATTAAAATTTGTACTAAAGTACCTAGATAATAGAGATTGTTTATTTTTAATCAAATATAAACAATTAACTGATAATATACATATGGGTTCAAGTCCCATTTTTTTAGAAATGAAATAAAAGCTATACCCACATTTTTGAAGCTAGCTACTAATAGGATGAAGCTGGGTATAACGGAGAGAAAGAATGTTAAGTAAAAACTTCCTACGAACTCCTAGCAATAAATCTATGGTTACATATAGGAATACTTTTAAAATATCGTCAACCAAAAAGCGGGGTTAATTTTTTACTTGTGGCTATATCCCGTGTCTTAAATATAAGACAAAGGCATTTGCGGGTTAAACAGGACGAACGTGTTTAATAATTTCTCTGCGCCTTCGGTATAGAGAGTAAACCTAAAGATTTAAGAATGTATTATCGGAACGTAATAACTCTATTTTGGTTCTTATAAAGATGGCGCTAGCCTTATACCAAATAGAAAAGGATAAAACAAAAAGCAAACACTAAATTGTAATAATTTAGATATGCTGACGTGTTTTACAATAACAAAAAAAATTATTTATTATGAGGGCTAAAATTAAATATTTAAATACAAATTTTATTTGTATAAAACAAAACCTATTAAATAAATATGTGCTTATAAAAAAGGCTTAACGCCAGCAAGACACCTAAAATTTAGTATAAAATGTTATCTTAAAATTAAAGAAAACTTTTCTATAACTAAGTTTAAACCCTTTTTGGTACTTGTCCTTTATATTTCCAAAAACTTACATATATAAGGTATAATCTATATTATAGAAGTAGATTACATTATTAATCTATTTCAAAAAGGCTAGTAAAATTTTAGTAATCTTCAGTTAGTGTATAAATATTACCATTGTAACAAAACAAGACAATTTTGTCTTGTAAGATTATGTTTTGTTGTTATTGAGGAGCCATGTGAATTGGAAACTTTCATGCATGGTTTTGAATCAGGAGTAAATATGAGAATGTTTATTTACTGTAACCAAATAAAAAGGTACGTGAGCTGGGTTCAGAACGTCGTGAGACAGTTCGGTCGTGCGATTCGTTGTTAGTAAGAGAAGATATGTACTTCTCATAAATAGCTAATCTCGTCTTTAGAGATTAAACTAATATTACAGGTAGGAAGTCTAATTACTAAAATAGATGGGCCTATGCATTACTCCTAATGCTGATCAATGCGCTAGATTTACACCTAGTGAACCCTATATTTTATATCAATAGTTAGATATAAAATATGAGCAGGGCATAAATTTGAATAGGTGTTACTTATAGACATTCTAATTCAAAGAGAATATACAGATCAGTAAATCTGATAAGAGAAGCAACTTATATATGTATAAAATATCTTCGGGTATCCATAATAAAATTCCTTAAATATGTCATAATGGGGGACAATTATAAGTGATAAACCCCATTAACACGAAATAACGTAAATTCTAAACTTAAGGTAAATTTCAGAGGGGCCGCTTTGAATAGGAGAACCGGTTTTAGAGGGAATAGAGGTGCTTACTGACTGTGTGTATGTAATATTGGAACGAAGTAAATACTAGTATAAACCTTGCTAAATTAACAAGGGTATTTTTCTATAATATTAAGGTAGACTAGTATAAGGATTCTACAAAAAGCCAAAGTCATAGAAAAAAAAGCCTATGGATGTGCAGACGTGTAGACAAAATAGTTTATACAAAAATTAAAATCTGATTAACTTTATAATAACAGAAGAATTAGGAATAAGTAAATACTAATTAACTGAAAAGTAAAAAAAACTTTGACTATATAAGTTACAATATAAAATTTTAAATTTAAGTAAAGAAAACAGTTTGATAGTGTACTTTAATATAAAAGTAAAATATATCAAATGTTATATATGTAAATTATACCTTAAAAATTCATATAGAATAAAGGTTGCTACTATCATAGCTAGAAGTCTAGGAGGTAGGTAACTCAACGTTAAACTACTGAAGATACTTTTGTAATAGTCATTATTATTACATTAGACATTATAAAATAATCAACACCGAAATTACAGGCTAGCGAAAGTTACATTACTTAAAAGGAGTTAAATCCTTTAAACAATTTTGAGGAGCCGTATGAAGGGTAACTTTCACGTACGGTTCTGCAGTGGGAGGAAATTCTGTGAAGAATTTCTTTACCATAACCCTATCTACTGCAGAATTGAAAAACAAAAAAATATATCTTTAGTACGAGAGGATTGAGATAAGCTAACCTCTAATGAATCAATTGTTTTGCTAAAAGCATAGTTGAGTAGTTACGTTAGTAATAACTAAATGTTGAATTTATAAAATTATTAAGTTAATTTTACGTTTTTCATGAACATTCTAGTAGAATACTAGACGGATCGGTTCAACACTTTAAACTAGTAATAGTTTTTACTTTTATGTAAAATGTCTGAATACGAAAAATGGCCATGTTTTCCATGTTTAGAAACGGGTAAAACATAAAGGCCTGTTAAATTTATTTACTTTAAATATGCAAAATTTTAAAAATAGACCTTTATCACCACATCTAAGTATTTATAAAATACAAGAAACTTCACTATATTCTATCTTACAACGTATTAGTGGAGCTTTAATTTTCCTAGTTTTTACTTATTTATACTTGGGATCTTTATTTTTTTTTAACCATTTTTTATACCTTAATAAATATATTCTTTTAGATTTCTACATTCACTTTTATTTTTTTATGTCTAGTTTATATTTGTTTATATTTTTTTCATGTTTTTATCATACTATAAAAGGAATTTTATCTTTATTCTTAGATATCCTAAAATAAAATGTCACTTCAACAATCAAAAACTTTTTTTAATATATATTTTGGCTGGATACATTGGTGGTCAATCAAAATTTATTCTTTAATAATTATTGCTTTAATAATATTACTAAATGTTGAGCTTTTGATTGGATTAACTATATTTTTTTTGTTACATAATTGTTTCGGCTTTGAAGTTATTTTTGAGGATTATATCCATCGAGAACAATCAAAAGAAATTTTTATAGTTTTATTACGTTTTATTACTATTATGGTAGCAAGACAAGGTTTTATTTTTTGTCTTTAATAAAATTATCTATCATAAATATTATATATTATAAAAAATAGCTTAATAGGGAAAGCACAACTTAGCAAAAGCTGTTATAAAGGTTCGAGTCCTTTTTTTACTCAATTTCAATAAAACTATTTAGGATTACTAAATATTTACAAAAAGCACTCTTTCTAAAAACTTAAAATCATTCAAATTAAATAAAATGACCTTTTACGCTGTATTGTGTGGCCTTGGCCTTATATTAATCTCTATGCAATATTTATTATTAAATGAAGAAACTTTCATTTTAGTTAGTTTTACATGTTTTTTTATATATGTTTTAACCATGTTATCACCTCAGATAACAGATTCTTTAGAAGCTCAAATAGATAAAATAAAAACTTCAATTGAATATAATTTTATAGGTGTAAAAAAAGAATTTTTAGGCTTACAAGAAAAATGTAATCAAATGTTACTTAAAGCTCAAGTCCATAATTTAAAGTATGTTCTAGTTTTTAACATCCGAGAAAGTTTTAAATACATGACCTATAATTTATTAAATAAATTCAAGCAAGAAAGTCTTTTAAGTTTTCAAATTTTAAAAGAATTAGAAAATAGAATATATAAATCATTATACATTTATATGTATGTAGAGATTACAAAGATTATATCTTTGAAACAATACATAACTAAGTTTAAAACTAAATCAATTTTTATAAATAAAATAATCATAGAAAATCAAGAACTTTTAAACAAGATGTAACCTAAAGCTTTATGGCTTAACTTCTACAAGTATAGAAGGAACCACTCGAGAAAAGTCGAACTCGACAGTGAAACACTATCATTCTAGAAATACTTTACATTAAGGGAATCCTAGGTCTTGTTAAGCTATAAAGGTAACTGCTTTTAATACAAGAGAAGAGGGGCTCAAACCCCCAACTTTTGATTTTGGAAATCAACGCTCTACCAATTGAGCTATTCTCTCTTTTATGAGAAGAGTAAGATTCGAACTTACGTAGATAATAAAATCAATTGCTTTACAGGCAATCGCTTTTAACCACTCAGCCATCTTCTCACCTAATACAAAATCGAGAGAGACGGGATTCGAACCCGCAACATTTGGCGCGACAGGCCAACATTCTACCATCAAATTCCTCTCTCCTAAATAAAGTACAAAGTAAAAGCTTGGAAATAAGGAGACTTGAACTCCTAACGTATGTATGCAAAACATATGTTTTACCATTAAACTATATCCCCAAATTTGCTCGGAAGTGGATTCGAACCACTGACACAAAGATTTTCAGTCTTTTGCTCTAACCAACTGAGCTACCCAAGCTAATTCTGTATAAATACAATGTATACGGATAAAGGGATTCGAACCCTTATGAATAACTTCATTAGATCCTAAATCTAACATGTCTACCAATTTCATCATATCCGCAAAAGTATTTATTTATTTATTATTGTTTTCACAAATCTAACAACTCCTAAAGATTCACGCGCTAGTTGTACTTTTAAGTCTTGTTTTTTAACTTCAGTACGTTGATGTAAAGTTAAAACAATAACTCCTATCATAGCTACCAATAGTACTAAGCTACTTAATATAAATAAATAACTATATTCTGTATACAAAACGTTACCTATAGTTTCCATATTATTTCAACCATAATAACTATTTAACCAAATATTATAATCTAATAGATAATATATTTTCGAGTTTATAATTTCTTGTCTTACTATTGTGGGTACAAAGTCGATATTTATAAGTAATAATAATTGTGATAATATTAATAAAGTGATTACAATAGCTAGTGGCGTCATAACATTATGCGTATTTATATTTGAATTTACACGTATATTTAACATCATAACTACAAAAAGAAAAAGTACAGCAATAGCCCCTACATAAACTACAATGAACATAAGAGCTATAAATTCAGCTCCTAATAAAAAAAGTAATCCTGAAACATTACAAAAAACTAAAATCAAAAATAAAACAGAATGAACAGCATTACCTGACCAAACTACCATTAAGGCACTTATTAAAGATAAACTTGAAAAAGAATAAAAAAGAAGATTATTAAGCATTAATTATATTAATAATAGTATTTAAGCGAAAAAGGAGACTTGAACTCCCATAACAACATTGGCAAAGTTGTGCTCTACCTTTGAGCTATTTTCGCTATTTGACGAACAAGGCTAGATTGGTTAAAGCGTCAGACTGTGAATCTGAAGATCGCGGGTTCAATTCCCGTTGTTCGTCTTTCCTTTAAGAAAAATTTTATACCTGGCGAAAAAAGATTCGAACTTTTGTATAATGGTACCAAAAACCACTGCCTTTCCACTTGGCTATTCGCCAAACTCTATCTAAAATCAGCAACAGACAAATATATAAATTTCAAAGACTAAATAAAATAAAATATATACTAAAAGTTGTTGATATCATTCTATAGGAATTACTAGTAAAGATGTACTTAATAGAACTAAAGAAACTAACTTTCTAATTCTAATTAAGTTTAACAAAAGAATTTTTTTTTCTGGTATAAGCAAAAAAAACAATACTACAAAAGAAATAATAGATCCTATACTTGAAATAGAATTTATTATAGGGAGAATCCAATCTAAATATGTACTAATTCGTGGCTCAAGATCTAAAAGTAAAATAGATTGACTGCTTTTGAGCTCCCATTGAAGAAAGAAAGAAGTTATTTCAGGTATAAAAAATACGTAACATACTAGAGATCATAATATAAAATGGATTCCTAAAAAAAAAGTTATTTTTAAATAATCTTTTAGTTGAGTTCTAAACCATGCATTACAAAAAAACAAATAAATTTGATATACAATAAAAGGGTATGTAAATAATAAACTAAATAAACTTGCTATATAAATTGACAAAAAAAAAAGTTCCGTAACATTTAAAGCTATAAGGCGCTTAAATGCGTTTAATTTTAAATATGGATATGAAAGAGATGTTAAAAAAATTTCACTGTTATAATAACATATACAAAAGCAACCTAAGAAAGCAAAGCCAGTATACAAACTGCGTCACCCAAATTCTAAAGAATGTAATTTTAAGAATATCATGTTAAAAAAGTTTACCCCTAACGGGAATTGAACCCGTATTTACGCTGTGAAAGAGCGTTGTCCTAACCATTAAACGATAGGGATATTAGAGAAGTGGCTGAGAGGTCTAAGGCGATGGTTTGCTAAATCATTATAACTCGAAGTTATCGTGGGTTCGAATCCCATCTTCTCTTTAATTTTCTTTTTGGATGAATGGCTGAGAAGGTTTAAAGCATTAGTTTTGAAAACTAACATGGTATAAAATCCATCGTGGGTTCGAATCCCACTTCATCCTTAATTTTCTTAGACTTTAACGGATTCGAACCATTGACATTCTTGGTGTAAACAAGATGTTCTACCTCTGAACTAAAAGTCTACTCATCAAAGTGTTACTCGCTATTGGACTTGAACCAATAATCTAAAAGAAATGGATTTTAAATCCATCGTGTTTACCTAATTTCACCAAGCGAGTAGTTTTAAAATTTAGCGGATAATGAGAATCGAACTCATACTTTTAGTTTGGAAGACTAACGATGTACCTTTCATCTATATCCGCTTTTTTTAATCTATTTTTGCTATGTAAATAAAATTAACTAGGGTAAATTTATCTAATAAAGTTCCCACCAATAACCGTACGAAACCCACAAGATTATACGGCTTTCCAGTATATGCATACACCTACATAAGTTCTCTCATAGTAAAGCATATATTTTTTATAACATAGCCTTTTCCTTTAAAAATCCAAATTTACGTTTTTATGTAGCTTTACTAATTAATTTTTTACACGTAATCTATATTAATCAAAAGCCATCATTAAAGCAAAAAGAGCTATAGCTTCTGTTAGAGCAAACCCTAAAATGGTATAAGTAAAAAGTTGTTGTTTTAAAGCTGGATTTCTTGCAAATGCTAACACAAGAGCTCCAAATACGATACCAACTCCTGCACCTACACCGGTTAAACCTATAGTTGCTAATCCTGCTCCAATCATTTTTGCACTTTGTAAAGTTATATTCATGTTTATATATATTTTGTCATAAATACTCTATAAAAAATTATATTAAGCCATAGGGTTAATCTTATACTAAAAAACTTAATTTATTTTAGCTTCTTTGTTGTCTCTTTGATAATAGGAATCTCTTCAAAAGTATGGTAAGCCGGAGGACTTGATACAACCCACTCTAATGTAGAACTTCCTTTGTTGTATTCCTCTTTTGAGAATTCCCAAGGATTGTTTAAACAAGGCTTACCATTAGTTAAAGTCTCATAAATTACATAAAAGAAGAATAAAGCAGATACTAATGAAATGTAAGAACCATAGGAAGCTACAGCGTTTCAATTCATGAAAGCATCAGGATAATAGTGCACTAGATATCACATTTTAATATCCGTGCCCAGAACCGTATGAACCCATTACTGAGAGTACGGCTCCCAGGAATCTTGAGAATTTTTGTTTTTGAGAGTTTGGTCAATTTCAGACTTGTTCCATAGTGTGTTTTTTTGACTAGGACTTAATCCGTATGTACTTCGTACTCGTGCCGTTAGGGCTCTAGAAAACTTAATGTAGTTATTATATAGAGGTTGCGGGAATTCTGTATTGATTATTTTGCGTTCTCGGTTTGCCAAACAAAGTTCATTCTTGCCTTTTGCACGATTACATTTTTTGTGTATAATAAAGCAATGAAATTATTTTTTTACTTTTGTCCAGTAACTTATAAGAAAATTATCATCTCTGGAGTAACTTTTGTTGGCTTATACGCTTTATAACATTTGCTTTATGGTGATTCAATTTTAACTGATCAAGGTAAATATTAGAACTTAATACATCATAGCCCCGACGAATGTTAGAAACTGGTAAGTTACCAAATGGCTTCAAATCATCAGTTTTAATTTGTGTCTCTTGGTTACTTTGTACTCGCCAGTCCCCAGTGTAGTATGATTTAGTAACTTTACCATGTACACCAGGAGTAGAAGCAAACTTTTGAAGTAACAAACGGCGAAATCACCGGTATCCTAGATAATCTAGAGAGCGTAGTTGAGTACGTGTTGTTCGAGTAATTCCAAAGTAATTTACTATACCACGAAGACTCGTGTTATAGCGTTTTATAAGTTCGTTAACAGACAACCTGGAATTACAACGAGCTAGAATATTTCGGATCTTGTCACGACATCCTTGAAAAGATTTAGGACAAATAAGAACAAGTAATCCACTACGATCTTTAGCTGAAGTACTGCCTCTAATCGTACTATATGGATCAACGTATTTATTTGCCGTATATTTTCCTTTGGTTAGTTTTTTACTCTTAGAATTTGTATAAATAAAACGGAACCCTAAATAGTTAAAAGAAACACCGGGTTTAAACCAAAAACTAGAATTATCTTTATTTTTAATTTTTAATCCTTTCGATTTTAATTCATTTACTAATACATCCATTACCTTAGAAATCGTAACTGGATGGTTTTTACCTATGATTAAAATATCATCAGCGAAACGTAAATAAAGGAATCGGATTGGTACATTTTTTTCGATTTTCTTGGGATCTTTTTTATATTTTAGAATTACAGCCATATCCTCTTCGGATCGTCTATATTTGGCTGCTTTAGACGGTTTATAAATAGATTTGATAGTTTCCTCTAACCCGTCCAGAACACAGTTAGCTAGGCTTGGACCTACAATGGAACCTTGAGGTACACCAGCTTTAGGCCTTTTTTTTACAGGGGTTTTGTGTTCCCATGTGATAGGGCCATAAATAGGAGCTTTAAGCCATGCTTTCAGAAAGAAGCGATATTTATTACAAAGAGGATACTTTTCGAGGGCCACTTGGTGGTCAATATTATCAAAACATTTTAGTATATCTACATTAATAACGTGATAGTTTGAAAAAAATAGAAATGGTTTTATTTTTATTTTTTGATCTTTTACTAAAGTATTGTCTCCACAAATATAGTAGTTATAAAAATATTCCCGCTGACGTTTACTCACCTTTGTATTTTTTAAAGCCCCTCTTTTACGGAAACGATGTCCTTTAAAGGAGTTATACATTTTTTTTGAAACTTTCATAGGTAATGATTTATTTCCTTCTTTTGATTTACCTTGTTGTTCTAAATGCCCTATAAGTAAGGTAATAGCATCAATGGCAGATCTGTTAGGACGGAAACCAAAGCTATGAGAATCCGCTTGATATTCGATAATCGGATGTACTGCTGTATCAATAATCGTTTGTAATACACGGTCCTGTAGAGTAGGAATGCCTAAAGGACGTTTCTCTATACTATTAAGTTTTGGTATTCATACACGCTTTACTGTACCACCTTTGTAATTTTTACGGTATGTTTTAGTATCACAACTTTCATAAAGTTGCATTCCCAGTTCCATATTTGCTTGAGCTACATAAGTTCTGATTTTCTCTTTGACTTTCTCCGTAAGCCGGGCTTTTAAAGGTAAGTCTTTTTTTACTCGAGTACTCTTACCAGACATTTTGTATCGTGTTCCTGCCAATTGTTTTTCACGATATCGAAGAAATTCATCTTCGACTTTAAGAAAAGCCATATTGTCTACTCCAGCACTAAAACGTCTAGAAGATTTTTTGATTCTTCGTACAGCATAGTAGCGAGAAGCGCAAGACTCAATAAATAAACATTGTAATCTTTCAATTTCATAAGAAATGTTTAAAGAAGTCACTCTCTCACCAGATAATGTATTCTGATGTTCTCTCATACTTTTTGAAACTAACCAAAAGTAGTTTAACACTAAACTATTAGCCTCTTGTGTCAACTCCACCTTAGATAAAAAAGATTGATAATTCTTCTTATCTTGGAGATATAATCGAGCTTTTTTATCAAATAAAATTAAAGCTTTATGCCAAAGCTCAACTGTTTCAAAATGATTCCCGCATTCATATTTCGTCAGTTCTTCATAATTAGAATCATGAATAGAAGTGCTATAAAATCGAGTTCTATTTTTAATGAACTCACCAGACTTGATGAATGCTCTACCCGTTTTCCGATTTATAGATTTGTAAGGTAAGCTAAGCTCACCGACAATATTAAATAAAAAATTGTCTCCTTTTGGACATTGGCTTACGTGCATTTTAGTATTTACTAATCGGCCGACAATACCATTATGAGTCAGAGAGCTCATAACGGCAGAAAAGTGCGCATATAGCACATCATAACCAATTTTTGTACATTGACCAAAAGGTTTACCCTTGCTGGGCTCGAACTTGCCCATCTTTAAAGACCTAGTAATAAAGTTAGAAAAATCTGACCTTAAATTAGGGTTGTCGGTTTTTGCAAGATGTTCACTATAATCGTTGCCCATAAAGGCAAAAACGAATTGTTCTCCACTAATTCGTCTAGGCATACCAGCTAATCCAAGAAAATGTAATGGAAAAAAGGTAATATTTACACCTATAAATGTAGTCCAAAAATGAATTTGACCCAACACTTCCGAATATTGCACTCCAGTTATTTTAGATATCCAATAATAAAAAGCTGCAAATATTGCAAATACGGCTCCCATTGATAACACATAATGATGTGGGTTGAGCACAGTCTTATAAGACTGTGCTCCCCTTAGATCCCGGCGTACAACTTCCATCATACCGGGCTCCCTTGGATATAGATACTTTATAAAGTATCAAAAAGAGTAAGTGTTATATACGGCCTTATTCAGAGGCTTCTATAACAAATTCAACTCTATTTTTCAGATATAATTTATTAATTTGAGATTTATCTAAAGAGTTTCTTTGAGTATTATATCCTTTTACACAAAGGTATTTCCTTGCGCTTTAAAGCCAACTCAATTTTAGTGAAACCTCTCAAACTTTTGTTTTTTAATTTTATAGACTCGCTACATTGAAATGCACGAACATGATGAACTCCTCTGTTAGTATTAGAACAACCAATAACTGTATATTTATTAACAAATAAAGCTTTAGGAATAGATAACTTTGTAATCGGTTTATCAAGATTTTTCTTAAAATTAATCGGATCATAGGACGTGTTAAAACCACGTGATCGATGATTAATTTCATTAGGGGTCAAAAAAGACGAAAGAGTTTTCTCTATATTTTTTTCTGTTACTAAAACTATTTTAGGAGTCTTGCCGTACTTAGAAATTACTTGATGAACTTTCATCGTGTGTTTGCCAGCTAAGGTATGTATTAGTGATCATCTAAGATGATAATCTACTAACTTTTTAATTATGTGAAAATTATTTGCCGGACTATAATAGTTGAGAAATCCCAGTGCTTTTTCCCTATAGTATTCAATAATAGAAATATCATGATATCGAAAGATAAAGCCATTAGCCTTAGGACTATTTCCTTTTGATAACATACCCCATAGCCGCATTTTCTCTTTTAACTCTCTAATTGGAGCATAAATTTGAGGATTAAGATTTTGAGGTTGTCCATATAGAATTTTATTAACGCGCATCTGTTTGAGGTCAGTATTAGCTTTAATGCGTTTCACCTCTTTTGTTTTCAATAGTTTAAGGTTTTTTGTATCCATAGTATTCTCCATAGCTTTTAAAAATGCGTTATATGTAGAAATAAGCTTAGAATAATTATCTTTTACTAATCTTTTTTGTATTCAAGAGGTTTGTAGATGTTTTAGTTCACGAGCAATCCATTGGTTAAACGGTTCACGGTCTAACTTCCATTTAATACTTTCATCAAAGTTAGACAATTTTGACAATTCTGATGTTTCTTGTTGCGCTAATGATTTAATTGCTTCGTTGCTCAAACCTTTATTTTTACTTTTAACTAAATCCTTAAGTATCTTTAATTTTTCGGATTCGTAAGTTTTTAAGATAGCGTTTTCAAAGCGTAACTCAAGAGCTTTTTTTCTTGAAGTTAATCTATTTCTTATTTTTTTAAAGCTAAGAATTTTTCTTGTTTCTACACTTGACGTGTCTTTCTTATTAGAGGACTTTATATCAAATCCTAAAAAGTGGACTTTATTGTTTTTTCCATGAATAAGATTACCTCCTTTTAATTGAAAGTGTAAATTAGATTTTAGAAAGTCTTCAATACGTTTTTTAATATCTTGTGTTAATCATTTAGGACCTTTAACAGCGATAAGGTAATCCTCAGCATATCTTACATAAAACAGGCGGTGAATTAATTTGTCACCTTGTTGCTTGTCAACTTCAACCCTACGCGTAATATTAGCCTTAGTAGCTTCCTTAACCTTCTTGCGGTAAAGTTCCCTCTTTAGATTTTTCTTTGCTTTTTTGGTTTTAGTATTTGCTAACTCGGCTGCTGTTACTCAGGTAGCTTGTCTTCATTCTTTGGTAGTATTACCGCTGGTACCTTTGTCAACTTCCCTCTTAATTTGGTAAACAAAATGGTCAAGTTCATTTAGGTAAATATTAATAAGTAATTGGCTTAAAGGATTTCCTCGGGGAACACCAAAACCTTTACTAGTATATAGGCCACCCTTTTCGAGATTTACCACAGGTCCGTTAAAAATTTTATATAAGGTATCGACTAACATTTGACTCTCAACAGATTCCTTAAGTATAGAAATTAATCGCTTTTGATCTATAGTATCATAGCATTTGTGAATATCAGCTTGCACGAATCATGAAGTAAGACCCCAAGTCATTATAACATTTAACGCACTATGACAGCCTCTATTTGGTCGAAAACCGTGGCTATAATTATGAAAGTATCTATTGTTACATAACATGTTTAGTCTCTCATGCTTCTCAAAAATAGTATTTAATACAATTTTAATTGAACTAGCTACTATTTTATCGTCAGGAGATATCACCGCCAAAGGTCTAGATTCACCGAGTTTCTTTTTATGAATCATAATATGATTAGCCACACTAGGTAACCATGAACCATCCATAAGAGAATAGTGAAGTTTTGAGATTCTTTGAGTATTAATACTATCGAGAAAACTAGGGTCTCATCTTCTCGTGCTATCACTTTTAGCTTTAATCACGTCTACATAAGCAAAGATCAAAATTTGAGGATCAAACATAACCTCATGAATGTTAACAAATTTTTTCATTTTTTCATTCCATTTTGAATGTATTTTTTTAATAAGTATATCTTCTCTTTTTAATTTATCCAAGACAGTTGCCATATTTAACCCGAAAACTTCAGAAACAGAGGACTCCGCCTTCGATTTCTTCAGAGAATCAATGTAAACATTGACTTCTTTTGTTAGAACTGGTTCCGAATTACTTTTAGCAACCTCACTTGACTCCTTTTTTAGGGTCTCGCTACCCTCTAACTGTTTATGTACATTCAGCTTCAGATCTTTTTTCTTATTATCTTTAGACGTATCTAAAGACTTGACTGTTGATGTCACCTCGTCTAGAGCATTTCCTCTCCTTTCTTCATCTTTTAACAGCCTAGCATTTACGCTATAGTAGCGTTTATACCCCGTGTTGCTTCTACGGCTAAAAAATTTCATTGATCTCAACACTGATAGACCTCGCGAACTTTCTTCTTCACAAAAGGCTAGATTAAGCTTAGTTTGTGTTGTTCGGGCCTTCCTTAATAAATGGTGCATTAAACAACCACAAACAGCTACTGTGATATCGAACAAATGTGCAACGACATAATAAGTATCATGTAAAGCAATGTCTAGTCCAGAATTAGAAAGAACTACTCCTGTTAGACCTCCTATTGTAAATAAAAAAATAAAGCCTATAGCAAATAAAGATGGAGTTTTTATCACTATAGAACCTTCTCACATAGTTGAAATCCAACTAAAAACTTTGATCCCAGTTGGTACAGCTATAACCATGGTTACACTTGTAAAGTAAGCCCTTGTATCTATGTCTAGTCCGACAGTATACATATGGTGAGCTCAAACAATAAAACCTAAAATACCTATACTTAACATTGCATAAACCATTCCTACATAACCGAAAATTGGTTTTCGTGAAAAAGTAGCTATTATATGACTAACCATACCAAATCCTGGTAAAATTAAAATATATACCTCTGGATGACCAAAAAACCAAAACAAATGTTGATTGCCATAAAAAGCACTTATTAAAGTGTCTCCGGCACAGATCTCAGCATGCACCTTTCAATGCACTGAGCTCTTCTATGAAAACGAAGTAAATATTATGACTTGTGATTATTAATTTTTTTAATTATTAAAAATATCCTTTTCATATGATTTTTATCATATAATAATTTTAATTGTTCTAAATATCCATTTATTAAACTTGTGTCGCCTAGAAACTTTTTTGTAGCTAAAACATTAGAACCTCCAAGAGATTTCTTAAATCTTCTTCATGGTTTAAATAGATATTTCTGATCTATTTTTGTTTTAATTTTGTGACAACATGCATGTAATGCTACTTTATTAATATCAGTGTCTAGCAGTTTAAAATTTGTAGACTCTTTCATAAGCATTTTAGGCACTATATGATCAACATGTATCCCTTTATGTCAAGAATTACCATGATATCTCCTTAATAAACTAGTTGCAATCTCACCTTTAGCTTTTATTTCGTCATCAATTATGGAATCTTCAGAAATAAATTGTTGTCCCATTTTACTTAAATTAAAAAGATTGTCAAAATCTAAAAGATAATAATTACAAATAACACATTTAAGTTTTTGTGAAATTATACATTGTACTCGAATATTAACCTTTGACGTAGTCATTTTTAGCGCTCTAACTATGTATGGTTGTGGATTAATTAGCATACTCATAGTCTTTAACTTATCATCAGGTTTATACATTTGAAATAAGCCTGGCCTTGATAATTCTCTTAATAAGCTAACCTTAAGTGTTGTATTAGAAACTAATGATCCAGTAGTCATAGATTTTTGTCATTTCATGATATTTTTATCATAGAAAAGATTTCTAATCATAAAGGCGTAATTTTTCTTTCCATATTTTTTATAACACCATTTCATACATCTTTTAAAAATGTAATAATCTAAATGATTCCTTAACGAATATTGATTTGGACTAGGTAAAAAGTAATTGCTTCACCCTCATATTATAGGATTCAACCTTCTGATTAAATCTTGGGGGCTCATACTAACATGTCTCATGCTAGTAGCTTCTTTGATTGCTTGTCTAAATTTTTTGGTGTTATTATGTGATGGATAAATAAATAATTTTGTTCTATCTTTAAGCCTCGTAGAAATACTGTTTGCTACATCTGTTAGTCAGTTTACTTTGTTTGGACTTATCATATGAAATGTTCACCCTAAAAAATTTAGTTTTTTTCCCATGGAAAATTTAATAATTCTAGTTTTTTCTTCAGATAATTCTAAACCCCTAATTTTAAGAAAATCTTTTATACCGATTAAAGCCTTTTCTATACCATTAGGGTTAACAGTAGTAAATACAAAATCGTCTGCAAATCTTATTAAATGACTTGACGCTATAAAATTTGTTTTATTAGTAGTATTTTGATCCAGTTTCTTATTTAACACTAGAATTTCTCTATTTTTATCTATAACAGAACTGTTTCTGGCAACATAAGATAGTCCATCAAGGGCTCAATTCATTAACAATGGAGAAATTATTCCTCCTTGTGGAATACCTTTGTGGTTATCGTTAGACTTTAAGATTACTTTATAAGTCATTTTTGGTATGTTCATATTCTCTTTGAAATTTATTCATTGAATCCACGTGGCATTACAATAAGGCCTAAGCAGGTCTATTTTCCAGTTGTTAGGATTATTATCCGTTTGGACAATATTTGTTTTTAAAATATTAAATAGTAAACTTTTATATTTATAGCTCATGGGCACTCATTCTAGTAATCAATCATGATCAATTTTATCAAAACAGCCTTTGATACCTGCATCTAAAATAAACTTCGTTTGACTAATTATTTTTTTTTGTCTATTACCAATTAGAACCTGAGGTATTTTTTTAATTACACTTCTTTTGCCTGAACGAACTAATTTAATGTCAACTATTTCTGTATTTCGTTCTAAATCATAACCTTTTTTGTATAATTTATATTTAGCCCTATGTTTAATTAGTGAATTGTTCATTTTATTTTTAAATTTATTAGGACTAATACGTTGCAGTATTTGAGCTATTTGAGTGATAGCATGTGATGTACTTCTCCCAGGCCTAAAACCTCAAGAATTTCTATCTCCAGTTGGTTCTAAATATGGTTCCATAATAATTTGCATATATTTTTGGATGGTTCGATCATAAATGCACGGTACTCCCAAAGGTCTCCTTTTATGGTTGGTTTTTGGAATCATGAGTCTTAAAATAGGTTTTGATTTATACTTAACTATAGAACTATATTTAAGTTTTTCCAACAATTCATAATTCAATTTCAAATTAGATAATGCAACAAGTGAATTATGCTTATTAACATAATTTATCGGGTCTAATTTCATGCTTTTAAATTCTAAATTAGCCATACTACCAATGAGCTTACCTAAAGTTGTACTTTGTAGGGAACTTCTCAATTTTTCCGATGGAGTTACTGCTGCACCTCGTCTTTGAACAGCTAAATTATTTTTACCTTTATTATTAGCTTGAAGTTTAAATGCAGGATGTACTTTTTTAAGTTCATCAAGAATTTCTTCATTGTTTTTTTTATTAATTTGTGATATTTTAATATTTTTTTTGAAAAATTTCCCATCTACACCAGATGTACCATGTCCTACTGATTTTCCAATTAAATCTACAGTATGAATTTTTATTATTAACGAATCAAATATTTTATCAATATTTATGTCCTCAAAGATTGTGTTTCATAATTTTTTATCTTCTACATATTCCCTTACTATTGTCTCGGGATTGTTTCTATGTCTATATGTTTGTTTATTAGGATATTTTTTATCAGATTTAATAATCAGTTTCTCATTATATATTTTTCTTACTTCTTCAAGAATTGTATAAGCATCATCTTTTTCATTTACAAAAGAATCAATAATCATTTTGATAGAATTTAAACTAAGTTTATTACTACCATCGGATCAACTAATTTCTGTATGTAAATCTGGAATGAATTCATATCCAACTCTTAGGGCCGTTAATTTACGTCTAAATTCTACAAGGTACTCTATAATCATTCCTATAGAAATTTTCTCTCCATTATTATTTATAAGTATTAATTTACTAATTCACACTCTATTCTTTAATGGTTTACTTGTTTCCTTTTTCAGTTCCTTAACTATCAGAGGAGTAATTCATTTCTCCAAGGCTCAATATGCTTTTTCTAACTGTTTCAACGCGTCTAAAGAAGAATTTGAATTCACTGTTGACATATATCTACGCCCCATAGCCTGACTTCTCAATTTATATTGATAGCCACTCATCATAGCGTCTTCTCTCGAAGACATCTTATAAAGCAATCTATTAGATCAAGGGTTACACCTAAAGTTTTTCGAAATACAGAAATGACTTACTTTATAGAAACGTGTATTATATGTGCCTCTTGTATTTACACTATAGTAAATACCCCGTTTTAGGGTCTCAAGTACAACTTTTATCTTGTACAGGTGATTTCTTCTGCTACCATCTCCGCTCCTATTATAATTTATTCACCTCGCTAGTAATTCATGCCCACTTATATTCGTGTACATGTAGCTAAGTCTCATGGCATAATTTTTCAATGCAAGCCAAATGTTTAGAAGGTCAACAATAAAATAACTCGAAATCAAAGATTGTCTTCGTGACTGAGACTCTGAAATATTGATTTCAATTAAAGTAATTCTATCCCTCAATAATCAGATAGTTGTAAAACAACTATTAGTGCCAAACTTAATTACATCGTCAAAGCACTGCACACATTTGCGTTCCCGCACATACAAAATAGGGTCTCCCCCTCCTTTAGCATCAAAAAACATTGTGTTAAAATTACGGTCTGTTAATAAATACTAGTTCGATCAACCAAATGGATGTCCACTTAGCTAGCGCTAGTCCACACGTAAGCGAGCAGGTTTCCCCGCACAAACGCGTTCCAATGAACCTTTGTCCACGTCTTTAAAATTTTAAAATTCCTCCTCTATAACATATTATTCCATCTTCTTTAAGGATACCCCATTAAATTTACTTACATAAATTTCTTTATGGTGTTTTTTATATACAGGGATTTGTTTACCTGCCACATTCAATTGACCGAGTTCGATCAGAAATAGCCTTAATCTTACACCAATGTTTAATATGAGGTCAAGCTGCTGCCAATATTTAAGTTCCATTACGAATGTAATGAAATTTAAAGCTTTAGGTTTTATCATAAAGCGTACCTAGAAGTTTTGAGTTGGACGCTTTCAAATGAAATCTACCGCCACCAGCTAGAGATGGAATAGGCAATGAGGCCTCGAGCAGTTTTCCTTTTTTGTTAATGGATTGAACAGTAAGATTAGAGCCAAATCGAATTAAGGCTTTTTTAGCTGATTTTAACTTATGTCGATGTGCTAGCGTTAACGCCGCACTCCTTTTTAACAAATATAGTAACTCGTAAAGAGTTGACCTGCTTGCTGAGCCACAATAATAGTTTTTTAATCCAATGAATACATTTTTATACCTTCTAATAACATCAATATCTGACGACAGAAAAATTCATTTATCTTGTCGCCTTCCTACATATTTAGTAACTTTAGTTTTCTTTGCTATACTTAGAAAACCTCATTCTTTGTAATGTTTTAACAATTTTTGTATAGGTACCTTAAATTTAATCTCATTTGATTGTAACCTTTGTGTAGATTTTAAATTTATCTTTACCATGTAGTTTCCTACAAGTTTGTATCCTAGAAAAATTACACCCTTAGTATGATGCTTCAGCCCGGTCTCTCTTATGTTAACTGTAAGCTGTAAAGCTGTTTCAAGAAAATATAAAGTTGTTTGAAGAACTTTCATAGCATCTTTTTTAGAGCCTACATAACATAATAAAATAGCATCTGCATGTCGATAGTAGGTCAATCGCGGACATTTCGGATCTATTGAATAATATTTCACACCATCTTTAATAACTTGTATCTTTTGTAAATTTCTGAAATATTTTCTTCGTTCACGGGTACCAATATCCGGAGTTAATCCTTTAACATCTTCGAGAATCTTCTCTCACCTGTTTCCTATAAATCTCATTGTTTCAAAAGAGTCTTCCTTCACTTTATCAATTTTTTCTACATTATATAGGGATAAAAGTTGCTGCTCCACCAGAGTATCCAATTCATGCAAATAAATGTTTCCCATTATCGGAGAAATAATAGATCCTTGCGGAGTCTCTTCTTTCAATTCTAATAGATGTTCGCTAAGCCCATATAATGAAACATAACCAACTTTTAGAAGTTTAGAGATTAAGTCAAGTAAAGATTTATCAAAGATTCTTCTTCTTAATATTTGTAGCAACAAGCGATGATTGACTTTATCAAAATATTTAGATATATCATATTCAATAAACCAAACAGAGCGTTTTGCTTTTACCCGGATTTGATCCAAACAAGTGTGTATACTTCGATTTTTTCGAAATCCATGAGAACAATCGCTAAATGTACCTTCATACAACGGTTCTAATAATAATAACAAAGCCTGCTGTACAACTTTATCACGAGTGCTAGATATTCCTAGAGGTCTTTGTTCACCATTTGTTTTAGGTAGATACATTCTTCTTGAAGGATTAGGTTTATATTTTTGTATTTTTAAATCTGACGATAATTTTAATATCTCAGCTAAAGTAACATTGCTAGATGGAATTCCGTCAATACCGCTCGCAGATTTCCGTGTTCTGATTCAATTGTAGGCATAAAGTAAAAAATGAGGATTGTAAAATAATTTATAGGAATCACTTATTTTTAAAGTATCTGGATTCCTTTTGCATTCTTCAGTAAAAACTGTGTACTCATATAGAATTTCAATAAGACCTTCTTCAGTGAAAGTATCTCGTACTTTTTGCGAGGCCTTTTTAAGTCGTGGTTCGATCTCAGAAAATAGGCGGATACCTTCTTCCCGAGCGCGGTTCATCTGAGGTGCTTCTGTTAACCCAGTACTAAGAAGTAAAATCTTGTTATTCTGGATATTACATACTGTCTCCTCGCTTCTACACATCGTGGAGAGTTTTCTCCGACCAATTGTTGGTTTAATGATGTGTATGTCATAACTTCCCTTAGCTTTTCTTGTTCATAAATGAACTGGTAAACTTAGATCTCTTGCAACCCTTGGCTGTACTCTTTGTATGTCCTCAACAACAACTGATATACCAAAAAGACTTAATGCGGCAATTCGGTATTGTTTATTGAATCAAATATTCCTTATTTGATGAACGCTATCATAGTTCGGATTAGGTTGTATCAAGTTCCTTAACGTAGTCATATTTACCGAACATCCTTGAATTGCTTGCTTTAATAAACCCGTAAGCAGGTTAGTTAAAGATCTTAGATGCCTACACAAATTTCAGTATTGTAATTTTGAAAGTCTAAGGACAGATATTCGCCCCATTGTAATAGCTCCTGCCAGAACTGGTACTGCAAGTAAAAGAAGAACAGCAGTAATTAAGATAGACCACACAAATAATGGCATTCTATGATAACTTTGTCCTGGGCTTCGCATGTTTAATATTGTAACGATAAAATTTACAGCTCCTAAAATTGAACTAGCACCAGCTATATGTAATGAAAAGATAGCCAGTTCCACTGCTCCTCCAGAATGACTTTGTATAGCACTTAAAGGAGGATAAACTGTCCAACCTGTACCTGCTCCAAACTCTACTAAAGACGAACATAGTAATAATATTAAAGCTGGGGGTAGTAGCCAAAAAGAAATATTATTTAAACGTGGAAATGCCATATCGGGAGCTCCTATCATTATAGGTACAAACCAGTTCCCAAAACCTCCTATCATTATAGGCATTACAAAAAAGAAAATCATTAAAAAGGCATGACTCGTAATTAAAACATTATAAAGTTGATAATTACCTGAAAGTAATTGCGAGCCTGGGTGAGCTAATTCCATACGAATTATTACACTTAGAATAGTCCCTAAAACCCCAGATAAGCCTCCAAAAATAAGATACATAGTTCCTATATCTTTATGGTTTGTAGAATAAATTCAACGATGTATTCATAAAATAGTTGGACTTGTAGTAATCATTTTTTTATTTATATATTACAGTACTATATATATTTTTTTTTAATTTTATAAGCTACTTTAAGAATTGTCATATGAAATATTCAAGATTATATTCTGACCAAAAAAACTTAATTTGGTATACTTAATTGTTTTATGGCATTATCATATCAGAATAAAAAACTAGCTTGAACTTAATTCATATTCCTTATTTTACATGTTTTCTATTAAGTTAACCTTTTTTAAGAGAAAATCTACTATCTAAAATTTTTAGTTTTTCAAATAATTTCAAATCAAAATTTAACCTACAATAGATTTCTAGGATTGTACTTCAATTTTTAAAAGACAAGTTATAATTTTTATGAATGCTCCTATTTAAATATTCTTCGTTTAAGATACCTAAGATTAACATTTGATCTAAAATTAGATAAATATTTTTTTCATGCAAACGTACTTTAAGTATGTTTTTATTCTTATAATTTGGTTTTAAATTTACATGTTGTCTTAAGCATCATTCTAAAACAATTAAAAATTGCTTATTATCCTTGTTCTCATGATTTATCGATAGCGAACTTTGTAATGAAGTTCATAGTTTTATTTTTTTTGGATGAGTTATATTTGCTAAAGTCAATTGATCAAAAGATACTATATTTTTATGATATAACAATAGTCTAGACATAATTTTATTTTAAATTTTTGGACTATAATAGTAATAAACATGAATACCTACTTTACCAAATCTAGTATAAGCACTTATGTTTTCATATTCAACAAAAGCATTTAATTTTTGTAATGGCATAACACCTATTTGTTTTGCTATTGTATTACTCATACGTTGTCTTTTTCCTCTAAGACGACCACAGCAAATTATTTTAATACCTTTTAAGTAAAACTTTGTAGATCCAGAAATAAATTGTTTTGTAGAATGGATTCAGTTTTTATTTTTAGACAAATCTTTTTTTAACTGTTTTATTATAAATTTTATGGGCTTATGTTGTTCCAATTTTAATGAAATTCAACAAGCCAAAGATTTTGGACTGTGCAATCAATGAACTCTATAAAAGCGAGGTATTAAAAAAGAATCAAACCAAGATTGTAAAGCTGTAAGATTCATTGATTTAAAGACTTTTGAATTTTTTCTTAAATCTTTTGATTTTTTGATTCATCAAATATTAGAATTTTTTAGTTTTTGGTACGGTGTATAAAAACTGTCACAATGTATCATAAAATCTTTAAAGCTCCATTGGCTATCACTCAAAATAATACTGTTTTTAGATAAGATTCTTCTTAAAAACGTATTTGCTTGATGTTTTTTTATTACAAGCAAAGAATATGAAGTTGGTATATAATTATAACATTGAAGTTGGGTATCTCAAGTTTGGCTTGTGCCTAACCTGAACCCTAAAGCATGAACTTTTTGTGACATAATTTGTTTATTTTTCCCTTATAAGAATTTGAAACTACTCTCGAAGCGGGGATGGGACTCGAACCCATACTTTTAGGACATGAGCCTAAAGAGTTAACCTATTACTCTACCCCGCCACTTCATTTTATATCAAACAAAATAACAGTTTTTTTAAAATTTAAATAATATAATTTCAACGACAAAAACTGGGTTTTCTCTTTTACCAGGCAAATAGTAATATTTATATTCTAGTTAGATTTTTACATGTGTGGGCTCGATCTAACATTATCTCAACCCCAGGCTAAATTCACACTAGATAAAATATCGAATTGTCTTTCCAACTCGTTTAGACATTAGGAAATATATAGAATAATTGATTTTGTTAAAAAAAACCAACATAAATCTAAATTATTCTTTTATCTTAGGATAAAGTTGCTTTATTTATTAAAATGTTCCAGATGTCTCAGTCTTCGAAGAGTAGTTCTTTAAGTTCTATTTTGTGTACTCTATCTTTTAAGACTTTATAGTTGGTTTTGTTTCTGGGTCGTTGGCAATTTATACAATATTGCAAAGGTCAAATTTTAAGACCATAATTAATATTGAGTTCTCCTACTTCAAAACATAGGAATACTTAATAGATACGGACATAGGTTTACCCACTCAAAAATTGTTTAGGAAAGTATAACTTCATCACTTAGATCTAGTTCATCCCCATATTATTTATTGATAGAGATCATTTTTATAAGATTAAAATCAGATATTACCTGGTCATTGATAGTAAGCTGTATTCAAATTAGTAAAGCTGTTTTGCCATTATCAGGCTCTATACTTTATACAAGGAAGTTTTGTTTTAGTAGGATTTTTTATTATCAATTAGGTTCTATAGAATAAACTTAAATCTTTCATAAGAAAATATCAAACCTCATTCTTTGTAAGTTTTTTTTGTTCAGTAAGATTTATGCTTGCCGAGAATTTGGGAACGGCTTTTTTCCTTAAATAAGTTATGTCTTGTTTCAATTTACTAATCTTGGGTGTGAATAATACCCTAAAAGACTTCGACGGGGAAATACTGAGAAATAGCCTGGATGTATCAAGACAAAGATTCTTCCCTAAACTAGATATTAGGAGCAAAGAAATACTATTAATACTTATTAAAAAAATAAGCATAAATTAAATTCTATTTTTAGTTTAAGTCTGGACTTCACCTGTCTCTTGGTATCCCACACATACCAAGACCATACAAACTTAGTTTACAAGTATAATTTTAAATAAAATTAATTTATTAATTTGCCTTTAAATAAAGTTACTTCATTCATTAATTTGTTTCAATTGTTTCAGTCTTTGAATAAAGGTTCTGTAAATTCTATTTCATCTAATCTAGCTCTTAAAGTTTTATAAATAGTTTCATTTATGTGTCATCTTTGATTTAAATAATAGTATAGATTAAAGTTTGAGGCCATAATTAGGGCTGAGTTATATATTTTATAAGCACGAGAATGTTTGACAGATAATGACATATCTCTACCTGCTCAGAAATTGTTTAAGAAGAAATGAGATCATTTATCTAGATCTAATCCATCTCAAATAATTTATTGATAAAACTCATTTTTATAAGGTTGAAATCAGGTGTCATCTGGTCATTGGTAGCAAACTGTATTTTTTTGTAGTCAAGCAAGTAAAGCTATTTTACCAGTATTAGGTTGTGTACTTCATACAAGTAAGTTGGGTTTCTTAGGTCTTCGTTTAGAAGGGTTTTTACTATTAATAAAATATTTTAGAATGTGTTTAAAAGTTTCATAAGAAGAGGTTAGACCTCATTCTTTGTAAGTTTGTTCTAAGAGATCTCACTTAACGTCAATTAAAAGAGGTCTTTCTTGTAATTTTTTAAATTTTTTTGTTTGTTCTACTCTAATTTTATATTTATCTAAAGCAATTCCTGAAGTAAAAAGAAAAATATTATATTGTATTGTACTTTTTAATACTTCGTTAGGAGTAAGTTTATTTTTTCTAATAAGTTTTAACATTTAAGTTTTTCTTTGTGTTTTTCTTAAAGCTAAGGTACCATGTTCTATATAATTGTTTTTCTTTCTAATGTATTCAATAGCACTTAAAGGACATTTAGTAATTTCATAGTGACCTTAGGAATTAGTTATATAATTAAAATAAGTTGGGTTTTTAACATCTTTAATTTTGTTGTAGTTTAAAAGGACATGATAATGAATGCTCTTATCTAGATATAACTCTTGAGATACAATAAAGTATTTTAAGTTTGTTTCTTTTACTTTAATTCTTTCAGTAATTATAACTAAATTTGTTTTAGGAGCTTGAGGAAAAATTAAAAAGAAGTTTTTAGAGTTAAGTCTAAAGTTTGTTTCATTTTAGTTAGTTATAGATATGTTATTACTTTTTTTATATGGGTGATCTTGATTTCCTTGTATTAGGCAAATAGCGATCTTTACAAAATTTTAATCAATTTCTTAAATGTTTTTTGCTTACAATCGAGAGGGAACACTCTAATTTCATCTGGGATAGGGTCTTAGTAGCTAAAACTAAGCAATTTAAAAGAATGATTTGTACTTAAATGTTTTTAAAAGGGCTCTACGAGGTTAATTTTGGCCACTGAAGCTAGTTTTGAAGATTTCTTAAGATCTATTTTTTTTATAAATTTAGTTTTTTAAATTTTAAACAAAGAGTTAATTGATATAAAGGTAAACAAAGATATAACAAATAATTTATTATACCATAACAAGTTAAGTTATCTACAGTTACGTTGTAACTGTAGATAACTATATAACCCTCCCTCCCTCCCCCCCCTTACCTTATCTATATCGTTTTCTTATCTTTATTTCTTTTCTCTTTCCTTTTTTTTGATTGGAGTCTAGATTACTTCCAAAACTTTAGTATATCTCATAAAAATAAATGCTACTTTTAAAAATAAAAAAAAAACAATTTCATTTCAACAACAAAAAGCGGGTTTTCCCTTTTACAAGGCAA